ATTTTTGCCGAGTTCAATACATTTTTTTCTTTCCTATCTTAAAGAACTAAAAAAGAGGGGCGAAATAAATTTGAGTCACGTCACAAAAAATTATATCTCTAATTTTCTTTATTTTTTCGCATATCAATAACTAGACTAGAATGAAAAAAAGGGGAATGACAAGGCATCTGGGAATAAACGATTAATCTCTATCAATAGACCCGCTAAAGACCCAAACCAGAGAGTAGTTAGCACAGGTGCCGTGGAGAGATATGTTTTTATATCTCGCATTGAAAATCCTCCTCCTGTATTGTTTATTGTAATACATATACATATATTATATCATATATTATATGGTCAGATGCCGTAGTTCAAGATCATTTTTCTTTATTTTTACGCATAATTCCTAAAGGATATGTACAATGAACCTGTAGATAAGATTTTCTTGTCCCCCAAAAAGAAAAAGAGGACCCCCTCTTCCTGAGCATTATTGATCAATATTCATTTTTTTTTTTTTCTATGTTAGGTTTCAGATGTATATAATTGAATTGTTTTATAAAAAAAAAGAAGAAATGGCAAGAAAATTGTATATAGATCGAGGATAAAATCACAATGTGGAAAACAAGAAAGGGATGTTTTACAATGACACTGTAAAACAATTTTGAAAAGGGATGTGGCGCAGCTTGGTAGCGCGTTTGTTTTGGGTACAAAATGTCACAGGTTCAAATCCTGTCATCCCTACCTATTACTTCTCCCATGGGAAATAACGAGGGATTAATCGAGATCGATTCAAATTGGGCATAATCTTTCATTTTTGCATACTATATGTATATGTATGCAAGCTATTTTGCGGGTACAAAAAACTCCTTTTCCTTACAGTCGTATCTGCTATCATAAGAAAGCGCTCTTAGTTCAGTTCGGTAGAACGCGGGTCTCCAAAACCCGATGTCGTAGGTTCAAATCCTACAGAGCGTGATTCTGTTTATGTTATGTTGAATCACATACAATAAAATAACTTAAAAAAGTGCAATTCAAATTTTCATTTGACCTCCTCTTCCTTGTAGGAGGTCAATCAATCAAAAAAAAAACACACAAAATGTTTTTGAATCAAAGGTCCAATTGATCACCGCGTCTGTATTGTAAATATGCAGTTACGAATAATCCTGCCAAAGTAATCGGAATTAGACCTAAAACGATTCCAAATAGAAAAACTTCAATCATTTTGATTTGTTTGAGGAAATAAAAAAGGGGGTAAGATCTATCCCTAAATATTAATCTGAATTATCCGCGAATCTCAATGACCAAGAATTGGCAATTCCCACGGGCGCGGGGAGCAACTATAGAATACCTGGAATCTAAGATAAGAGAAATCTTTTTTTTTTATAAATTGTTTATTCAATTCATTTCAAATAAGTCGTATCTTGTTCAAACCAATCAATAGAACTGGGGTTATAGTTGAAGCAGCCAGTAGAAAACCGAAATAACTAGTTATAGTAGGCATGAAAGAGTTCAATTAGATATGTTCTTTTGCTACATATGTTGATAAAACACTTACCTAGTACCTAGATTAGTTTAGTTCCAATTGACAGTTTTTTATTCATCAGTCATTACATTTTAGACGGCACTAAAAAAGATAGAGTGCCATAGGTGGAAAAAAAAAGGTTTCCCGCGATTTATCGAAAAAAAAGAAAACCCTTACTTTATTCTTGTTTTATTTCGGGGCAAATTCGATTCGAAGACGAGGAATTTACATTACCTTTTTAGGTTCTACATTCTGTCTTTCCATATCATGGTGTTCCACCCTTGTCTTGTAGTTCGGTCAAGAAAGAACCTTGCTTTAGAGCGAATGCAACAACGGTTGCATCGCGAATATTTATTGATTGTTCCAACTATGTTCTGTTTTCTTTCATCAAATACCATCATATCATAATGTGTTTATTATTTATTGTATGACCAACCAATTCAATTATTTGAAATGAAAGGATTCGAACAAAAAAAATTAAACCATAAAAAGGGTTTTCAAATTTCACATATAATCGAATTGTGTCAATATGACAATATCTTTCATGAATTATTAGAACCCATTGATTCACATTTTCTCAAGATCTTGAATTTCTATCTATTACAAAACTTACAATGTATATCTTATAAGGAATTTGAGGGATTTTCTATTAATCTATTAACATAAAGTTATGCATATACAAACAAGGAACAAAAAGGGAAGGAAGGAATTATGTAGCATTTCATTTCGGTACTGATCGGGACTGCGTTGCTGTGCCGGAGGAAGGATAGCTATACTGATTCGGTATACTCTAAATACACCCTTGGTACAAAATTGACGATCTCACAAAGATAAAATATCAGTAGTTTTCCATTTACTGATCCCATCCATCTTTCACGGAATCGATTTCCTTTTTGAATGTACAAGAATTTGTGGAGCTCAGCATGTCTGGAAGCACGGGAGAACGTTCTTTTGCTGATATTATTACCAGTATTCGATACTGGGTCATTCATAGCATTA